CATGGTATGCATTTCCGTGTACTAGCTAAAGCATTACGTATGTCTGGTGGAGATCATATTCACGCTGGTACAGTAGTAGGTAAACTGGAAGGGGAACGTGAGATGACTTTAGGTTTCGTTGATTTATTACGTGATGATTATATTGAAAAAGACCGAAGTCGCGGTGTTTTCTTCACTCAAGATTGGGTCTCTATGCCAGGTGTTATACCCGTGGCTTCAGGGGGTATTCATGTTTGGCATATGCCTGCTCTGACCGAAATCTTTGGGGATGATTCCGTACTACAGTTTGGCGGAGGAACTTTAGGACACCCTTGGGGAAATGCACCTGGTGCAGTAGCTAATAGGGTGGCTTTAGAAGCGTGTGTACAAGCTCGTAACGAGGGACGTGATCTTGCTCGTGAAGGTAATGAAATTATCCGCGAAGCTAGCAAATGGAGCCCTGAACTAGCCGCTGCTTGTGAAATATGGAAAGAGATTAAATTCGAATTTGAACCAGTAGATAAGCTAGATAAAGAAAAAAGCTAAGTGTGCATAATTCAGTAATTCCCGTTTGTTCTCCTAATTGATTGCAATTAAAGTCGGCTCAATCTTTTCCTAAAAAAGATTGGGCCGATTACCGAATAAAATAATAAAAAAAAAAAGAATGAGCATCCTATACTATGTATTTGTATTTGCATATATCTTTTATATGTACAGATCTTATCTTGTATCTATTATATATAGATAAGATCGAAATACAGGATAAGATCAAAATACAGGATAAGATCGAAGACTAAACAACTCAATATTTCTATTGTTTGTTGTTGGATCCATAATTAATCCAATCCTATGGATCCTTGGGATTGGTGGACTTTTTTATATCTCCTAGTTTCAGGCCATAGATCAAGCCAAAGGAAAGGCTCTTTCTATCCATCCTATATCCTATATATTGTCTTTTTCGTTCCATGTTGAAATTACAAACTTAATTATTTGATTATACGAGAACAAATCCTTTATTTATATTTATAAAAATAAACAACTATTTCTATTTTCGATGAGAATTTGTACATCACATGGGAGAAAACTGTGTCTTTCTATTTGAAAATCGAGAAAAGGATTCTATCAATATATATTGAATATTGAAGTGATACCTTGGATTCCCACAAAAGAGAATCATTTCTTTCAATACTTACTCGTTATTAATTAACAGTCCTAATGATTGGATTCGTATGCTTAATTCTGATAAGAAATCAAATAGTGAAGGCTGATAAGAAATCAAATAGTGAAGGTAAAATGATTATTCATCGAATGTATTTTCATCAAATAGGGGGTAGGAAGACTCTATGGGAAAATGGCGGTTCAATTCGATGTTGTCTAACGAAAAGTTAGAACATAGATATGGGTTAAGTAAATTAATGGATAGTCTTGATGGTATTGGACATACCAGTAGAAGTGAACAACCTATTCTAAACGATACGGAGAAAAGGGTTCCTGGTTGGAATCATAGTGGTAATTATAGTTTCAATAATGTTGATTATTTATTTGATATCCGGGATATTTGGAGTTTGATCTCTGATGACACTTTTTTAGTTAGGGATAGTAATGGTGATAGTTACTCTGTATATTTTGATATTGAAAATCAGATTTTTGAGGTTGACAATGATAGTTCTTTTCTGAGTGAACTAGAAAAAAAAATTTCTAGTTATTTGAATGGGGGGTCTAAGAAAAAGAATCACTACTATTATCATTACATGTATGATACTCAATCTAGTTGGAATAATCACATTAATAGTAGCATTGATAGTTATCTTCATTTTGAAGTAAGTATTACTAGTTCTATTTCGAGTAGTACCAACAATTACAGTGACCATTACATTTATAGTTTCATTTGTACTGAAAATATAAATGGTAGTGAGAGTAGTCGTTCTAGTATAAGAACTAGGAAAAATTTCAATGATTTCGATCTAAATAAAAAATACAGACATTTATGGGTTCAATGCGAAAATTGTTATGGATTAAATTATAAAAAATTTTTTAGGTCAAAAATGAATATTTGTGAACAGTGTGGATATCATTTGAAAATGAGTAGTTCAGATAGAATTGAACTTTCGATTGATCCCGGAACTTGGGATCCTATAAATGAACATATGGTATCTATGGACCCCATTGAATTTCATTCAGAAGAAGAACCTTATAGAGATCGTATCGATTCTTATCAAAGAAAGATAGGTTTAACTGAAGCTGTTCAAACGGGCATAGGTCAACTAAATGGTATTCCCGTAGCAATTGGCGTTATGGATTTTCAGTTTATGGGGGGTAGTATGGGATCCGTAGTAGGCGAGAAAATTACTCGTTTGATCGAGTATGCTACTAATCGATCTCTACCTGTCATTATTGTGTGTGCTTCTGGAGGAGCGCGCATGCAAGAAGGAAGTTTGAGCTTGATGCAAATGGCTAAAATATCTTCTGCTTCATATAATTATCAATCAGATAAAAAGTTATTCTATGTATCAATTCTTACATCTCCTACAACCGGTGGAGTAACAGCCAGTTTTGCTATGTTGGGAGATATCATTATCGCTGAACCTAACGCCTACATTGCATTTGCGGGTAAAAGAGTAATTGAACAAACATTGAATAAGATAGTACCTGATGGTTCACAAGCGTCTGAGTATTTATTCCATAAAGGTTTATTCGACCCAATAGTACCACGTAATCTTTTAAAAGGCCTTCTGGGCGAGTTATTTCAACTCCACGGTTTCCTTCCCTTGAATCCAAGTTAAAAAAATGAAAGTATAGCACTAGATTCAGTTATTTAGTGAACAAGTATTTAATTCATCGTAATCAAAAAAAATGAGAAGAATTTTTCTTTGGTGATATAAGTTCTCCTTGTAGTAAGAGACAGAGGTTTCGGATAATTATTTGATTTTGTTTTTTTTTTTTATATTTATTGTTTTCTATTTATTTCTATATTTTTATATATTTTTTTCTATTTATTTCTATATTTTTATATATTTTTTTCTATTTATTTCTATATTTATTTAGATATTATTTAGATATTAGATATATTATTAGATATATATATATTAATAGTAATGATATATATATTGATATATATATATTAATAGTATAGTTAGAATAGTATAGAATAGTATTATTTGATTTTTGAATATATGATATATTAATATATATAATTATATTAATATAGAATATAGAATTTATATTAATATAGAATTTATGAATTCATATATAATTTATATATAATTTAATACATTTAATTTAATATTATTTAATATATTTAAAATATATTTAATATTAATATAATTAATATATATGTTAATATATGTTAATTGTTAATATTTTGAATATTTAATATTTCATTTTATTTTCATTTTATTTTTAAAATTTAATAAATTTCATTTTTTTAATAAATTTCATTTTAATAAGAATTTTCATAATAATATATAATTTAGAATTCTCATTTTTTTAGAATATTTTTAGAATATAGAATATTTTAGAATATAAAAAAAATATATAGTTTCTATCTAATCATATAGAATAATAGCTTAATATTACTTATAATAGATATATCATAAGAGGATATCTTTTTAATAGATAGAAATAGTATTAATAGATAGAAATAGTAAATCGAGGCACCTATTCTATGACAGATTTCAACTTACCCTCTATTTTTGTGCCTTTAGTGGGCCTAGTATTTCCGGCAATTGCAATGGTTTCTTTATTTCTTCATGTCCAAAAAAATAAGATTGTCTAGACCCAATGGGACCGAATCTTATCAATTGATTTCAACACTGGATGATAATACGGATATTTATTTGGTGTAATATGGTATGATATGTGGCTCTTTCCGAACACACAAATGAAAGAACTGTTATGCGGATACATGATATCCGCATAAATACATGTATATGTAGCTGGTTCAAATTGGATTAGCGAATATTTAAAATAGAAAGTCAATGTATCTAATCAATTACTCCTAATGTTTCACATCAGAATAGTGCTAGTTGATGAAAGTTACTTTGATGAAAGTTACTTCGGGGTCAAGAAAGGTAAAGTCAAATTTGGGTTATTCGCTCAATTCCAATCAAATGCAACTGGATCTAATATAGTATGAATTGGCGATCAGAACATATATGGATAGAACTTATAACGGGGTCTCGAAAAACGAGTAATTTTTGCTGGGCGTGTATCCTTTTTTTAGATTCACTAGGATTCTTAGTGGTTGGAACTTCCAGTTATCTTGGTAGGAATTTGATATCTGTATTTCCATCTCAGCAAATCATTTTTTTTCCGCAAGGGATTGTGATGTCTTTCTATGGGATCGCGGGTCTATTCATTAGCTCCTATTTGTGGTCCACAATTTCGTGGAATGTAGGTAGCGGTTATAACCGATTCGATAGAAAAGAAGGAATAGTGTGTATTTTTCGTTGGGGATTTCCTGGAATAAATCGTCGCATCTTCCTTCGCTTCCTTATGAGAGATATCCAATCAATCAGAATGGAAGTTAAAGAGGGTCTTTATCTTCGTCGTGTCCTTTATATGGAAATCAGAGGCCAAGGAGCCATTCCCTTGACTCGTACTGATGAGAATTTGACTCCACGAGAAATTGAACAAAAAGCTGCTGAATTAGCCTATTTCTTGCGCGTACCAATTGAAGTATTTTAAAACGAACTGAAGTGAAGAATAAATTCAATTGAAAAATCAATATTTTCTCAAGATGGGGGAAGGAACTTGCTCTTGCTAATTCCCCTTTTAATACAACTGAAGTTTCCTCATTCTTTTATACTAGAAAAAACTCTAATCTAACTATAGCTAACTAATCTAATAAGTTAAGTATAGATATCAATTAATCAAACCTATCCGAACATGTATTTCATAATACAGAATTTTTCTTTTTAGACCCAAGATTTTGAATTGATACCCCTTTCTGATTAGACGGTGAAACATTTCGAAAGAATTAATTGATCCAGGGGAGTTTTTTCGTCTCGAAACTCGACTCGTTACTTCAAGTGGGTTTTCAAGTATTCATCGAAAGGAACAAATGAAAATGAAATTGGTTCGAGTTTTCCCAATTGAGATATCTGGAATAATATTTATTTCTTTTTTCTCATTTTTATTCGATTTTTATCCGAAAAGGACTCTTATTCTATTTCTATATTCCTTCTAAATAAAAAATGAAATTATTACACAAAAATAGGAAAGGAATAGATCCAGAGGTCAATACCTTGTTAGACAACTCGTGCTTCAGAGAAATATCAGATGGAGTCGACGAATGAAGAATGAAGCAGGTTCATTAACAATTCAATTCACAGAAAAAATGAAAAAAAAGAAAGCATTGGCCTCCCTCCCATATCTCGCATCCATAGTATTTTTGCCCTGGTGGGTGTCTTTCTCATTTAATAAATGTCTGGAACCTTGGGTTACTAATTGGTGGAATACCAGGCAATCCCAAACTTTTTTGAATCATATTCAAGAGAAAAACGTTCTAGAAAGATTCATAGAATTAGAAGAACTATTCCTGTTGGACGAAATGATAAAGGAGGATCCGGAAACACATATACAAAAACTTCATATAGGAATACACAAGGAAACGATACAATTGGTCAAAGTACACAATGAATATGATCTCCATATCATTTTACATTTCTCGACAAATATAATATGTTTAGCTATTCTAAGTGGTTATTTTCTTCTGAGTAATGAAGAACTTGTCATTCTTAATTCTTGGGTTCAGGAATTCCTCTATAACTTAAGTGACACAATAAAAGCTTTTTCCATTCTTTTAGTTACTGATTTATGGATCGGATTTCACTCGACTCATGGTTGGGAACTAATGATCGGGTCAGTCTACAACGATTTTGGATTGGATCATAACGATCAAATTATATCCGGTCTTGTTTCCACTTTTCCAGTTATTCTAGATACAATTGTGAAATATTGGATCTTCCATTATTTAAATCGTGTATCTCCTTCGCTTGTAGTAATTTATCATTCAATGAATGAATAAAGAACTCATTTGATCTCATTATATTAATAAAATCAGAATCTTTCTTCGTGTATAAAGAAAGCGTTTCAAGTTTGACTTAATTCTTTATACTTCTATTCGCCCAAGGTATTCGTCCTATATTCCAGTACAATTATTCCAGTACAATGACAGACTCGTGTATAGGGAACTATACTAGCTACCTATCTAATTTATTGTAGAAATTCCGGGATCAATGATTGGACATGCAAAATCAAAATACTTTTTCTTGGGTAAAGGAAGAGATGACTCGAGCCATTTCTGTATCGATCATGATATATGTAATAACTCGGGCATCTATTTCAAATGCATATCCCATTTTTGCGCAGCAGGGTTATGAAAACCCGCGAGAAGCAACGGGACGAATTGTATGCGCCAATTGCCATTTAGCTAATAAACCCGTGGATATTGAAGTTCCGCAAGCTGTGCTTCCTGATACTGTATTTGAAGCAGTTGTTCGAATCCCTTATGATAAGCAACTGAAACAAGTTCTTGCTAATGGTAAAAAAGGGGCTTTGAATGTAGGGGCTGTTCTCATTTTACCCGACGGATTCGAATTAGCCCCCCCTGATCGTATTTCTCCCGAGTTGAAAGAAAAGGTAGGAAATCTGTCTTTTCAGAGTTATCGTCCCAATAAAAGAAATATTATTGTGATAGGTCCTGTTCCCGGTCAGAAATATAGTGAAATCGTCTTCCCCATTCTTTCCCCCGACCCTGCTACGAAGAAAGACGTTCACTTCTTAAAATATCCCATATATGTAGGTGGGAACAGAGGAAGGGGTCAGATTTATCCTGATGGTAGCAAAAGTAACAATACAGTCTATAATGCTACATCAGCAGGTATAGTAAGCAGAATAGTACGTAAAGAAAAAGGGGGATACGAAATAACCATAGTTGATGCATCGGATGGACATCAAGTGGTTAATATTATACCTCCAGGACCAGAACTTCTTGTTTCAGAGGGTGAATCCATCAAGCTTGATCAACCATTAACAAGCAATCCCAATGTGGGAGGCTTTGGTCAGGGAGATGCAGAAATAGTGCTTCAAGACCCATTACGGGTCCAAGGTCTTTTGTTCTTCTTGGCATCTGTTATTTTGGCACAAATTTTTCTGGTTCTTAAAAAGAAACAGTTTGAAAAGGTTCAATTGTACGAAATGAATTTCTAGGTGCGGAGATTCCTTAACATCAAGTTGGTAAAAAGTGCTAAATTTTTGTTGATCCATACATAATTGTATGGATCTGTAAACCCCTTTTGTTGCTTTGTTTATATTTTTTCTTTTTCGTTTTGCAGGATGCCTAGAATTCATTACTTGAATCTTATTCTTAGTAATAGACAATAGGCATACAAAACAAAAGAAGAGAATACAAGGATGGGAAAAATGAAAGAAAGAAATCCTTTTAGGAAGGATTACTAGTCTTACGAATCTTCTATTCGACACAAGAAAAAGGATTTTCCCCCTTTTTCTTGTGTCGTC